ATGCGATGGACCTATTCTACAAACCACAAAGACATCGGAACACTATATCTAATTTTTGGTATCTGATCCGGCTTAGTCGGAACTGCACTCAGTCTTTTAATTCGGGCCGAACTTGGCCAGCCAGGGGCACTCTTGGGGGATGACCAACTCTATAACGTAATTGTAACAGCCCACGCTTTCGTAATAATCTTCTTCCTAGTTATACCACTAATAATTGGAGGGTTTGGAAACTGACTAGTCCCTTTAATATTAGGGGCACCAGACATGGCTTTTCCCCGACTAAATAACATAAGATTCTGACTCCTTCCGCCATCCTTAACCCTACTCCTAACATCAGGCGCTGTAGAAAGAGGAGCGGGAACGGGCTGAACAGTCTACCCTCCCCTCTCTAGTAACCTTGCCCACGCAGGAGCATCAGTAGACTTAGCAATTTTCTCCCTACACCTAGCCGGAATCTCATCAATTTTAGGGGCAGTAAACTTTATTACTACAGTAATAAATATACGTGTAAAAGCACAGCCCCTAGAACGAATGCCATTATTTGTTTGATCAGTAAAAATTACCGCCATCCTACTACTTCTATCACTACCTGTTCTAGCAGGTGCCATTACAATACTCCTAACCGACCGTAATTTCAACACATCATTCTTTGACCCGGCCGGGGGAGGAGACCCTATTCTCTACCAACACTTATTTTGATTCTTTGGGCACCCAGAAGTCTACATTCTAATTTTACCCGGATTTGGTATGATCTCACATGTAGTAATGCATTACGCCATAAAAAAAGAAACTTTCGGAACCTTAGGGATAATCTACGCAATACTAGCAATTGGTATCTTAGGATTCATCGTCTGAGCCCACCACATGTTCACCGTCGGAATGGACGTAGACACTCGTGCCTACTTCACCGCTGCAACTATAATTATTGCAGTACCAACTGGAATCAAAATTTTTAGTTGGCTTGCCACAATCCACGGTGCCCGAATAAAATATGAAGCCTCGATACTATGGGCCCTCGGATTCATTTTCTTATTTACAGTTGGGGGACTAACTGGAATCGTCTTATCAAACTCATCCTTAGATATTATGCTCCACGACACATACTACGTAGTAGCTCATTTCCACTATGTCCTATCAATAGGAGCTGTATTCGCCTTATTCGCCGCTTTCAACCACTGATACCCTCTGTTCACTGGGCTTACTCTACACGCCCGATGAACAAAAGCACACTTCTTCATTATGTTTATCGGAGTCAATGTGACATTTTTTCCACAACATTTCCTTGGACTAGCTGGAATGCCTCGTCGGTACTCTGACTACCCAGATTCCTACACCAAATGAAATGTTGTATCCTCATTCGGATCTATGATCTCTCTAGTCGCCGTCCTCTACTTCATAGTAATTGTATGGGAATCTTTAGTCTCACAGCGAGGAGTCCTTTGGGCTTTAAACATATCTACTAGACTAGAGTGAACAAACCTACTCCCGTTAGACTTCCACAACCTCGCAGAAACACCAAACTGCTACCAAAAAGCAATCTAATCTAAACCACCTTACCATCTAACTACTTGATTCACGTAATGGCCCAATGAGGACAATTAGGATTTCAAGACGGCGCTTCCCCTATAATGGAACAACTTATCTTCTTCCACGACCATGCTTTACTTATTCTATTACTAATCACCACACTAGTAGGCTACCTTACTGCCTCATTCATAGTTAGATCTTTAACATCACGGTATATCCTAGAACAACAAACTATCGAAACAATCTGAACCATCCTCCCAGCCATTATTTTAGTTTTCTTGGCCCTCCCATCACTACGACTTCTCTACTTACTAGACGAAGTAGGAATATCATGCTTACTGACTATCAAGGCAACCGGAAATCAGTGATATTGGGGCTACGAGTACTCAGATTTTAAAGGAATAGAATTCGACTCTTACATACTACCAGAAGATACCCTAGAAAGAGGACAATATCGTTTATTAGAAGTCGACCGCCGAATAGTGGTCCCAACAAAAACAGATGTACGAATATTAATCACCTCTAATGACGTTATTCATTCATGGGCAGTCCCATCTCTCGGGGTAAAAGTCGATGCAATTCCCGGCCGCCTTAACCAAACAAGCTTCATGGCCTCTAATGAAGGGGTATTCTACGGCCAGTGCTCAGAAATTTGTGGAACTAACCATTCATTCATGCCAATCACAATCGAGGCCATCAATGTCGACAACTTCTCAGAGTGGGTAATACTTACGACTCAAGCAGACTAACCTCTTCACCTTCATTTTATTTATACATAAGGATTAAGATTTCAATCACGTGTATTAAACACATAAAGTGTCGCCAATCCTCCATGCCACAACTCGCACCAATCAATTGATTACTTCTATTCATTTTATTTTGACTTACTGTAGCAACTGTAGCCGTTATTATTTGATGATCTTATAAGCCGAACTACTCCATCAACACACCTATGCCTACTTCAACAGATACCGGCAACAATTCATGGCCCTGATAACTAAGTACTTTTATCCCCCATTGACCAACTTAAATTAAACCACACCCCCATACAAATGATAGCAGATATCTTTTCATCCTTCGACGATCACAACTCAGTTTTTATATCAATATACATTTTAATGTGACTTTGCTCTCTATTAGTCCTTCTGACCTTCAATATATCAATCTGAACAAATACAAACCGTTTTAGCTACCTACTAAATGTCCCAAAAAGAATTATCTCATCCCAAGTAACACGAGCCTTCGGATTAAAACTAGGAGGATTTACAAACTTCATAGCAGCACTATTTACCTCCCTGTTAATCTTAAACCTCCTAGGACTAGTCCCTTATGTATTTAGAAACACTAGCCACCTAGCCATAACCCTATCCTTAAGAATCCCACTATGAATATCTTTAATTATCTCAAGGGCCATCCTAAACCCATCCTCAACGGCGGCCGGCCTCCTGCCAGCAGGTGCACCAGCACTTCTAAATCCATTCCTAGTCCTAGTAGAAACCGTTAGAATTATAGTCCGCCCAATTACACTATCTATCCGACTAGCCGCCAACATAAGGGCTGGGCACATTGTATTAGGCCTTATCAGCACTTACCTCTGCTCAGCAATCTTTATTTACCCAAAAGTCACCCTTTTAACATTAATGACCGTACAAACCTTTTACTTTATATTTGAAATTGGCGTATCCTTAATCCAAGCATACATTTTCTCCCTTCTAATCACCCTTTACTCAGACGACCACGCCAAATAATATAACTTAATACAGATACTTAATAACTTAAAGTTAGTTATACTGCCCTGGGGGATATCTTCCCTCCTTAGCATCTTCAGCGCCACGCTCTTTTCATTAAGCTACCAGAGCAACACCCCACTAAGTTACATAATTACCCAAAACAGAACTAAAACGGACGATCACACCACTATCATAACTAAAAAACTAATTAACTTTTGCTGAAAAAATTCCCTTCCACGGGCGCCTTCTTTCACAATAAATAACACACCTCTTCCTCCGCCGATCTCAAATCAACCCTGATCTAGGTACTTAAAAAAATTGCCCCCAGCGACCAACGGCCCTTTGACAACAGGTTGAGTGCATAGAGGAACTAAAAATCACATCCATGAAAAAAAACCAGACAAAGGACTAAACCCTACTCGACTTTCATTCAAAATAGGGGAGCGCCATACCATAATAGATAGCCACACACCAATCAAGCCAACACCAACTACCAACAACTTATACCTTATCGGAAAGACATACCTACAATTAAATTCTACAAACAAACCCTGCATTTCCTTACCAATGAAAACCCTAATTAAAGCCAAAATCACAACAGGTCAAGTCGCCTCCCCTCTCTCATCAAAATTCTGATGCAACGGGCGATGATTTCTCTGACCTCAAAGAGAGTAAATAGATAAGCGGACCCTATAAGCAGCAGTCATACCCGTAGCCAAAAAAATCAAAAATAGCATCACCAGATTACAGGGACTAAATAGACTACTCTCCAAAATTAAATCCTTAGAATAAAACCCACTCAAGAAAGGGGCCCCACACAAAGCCAAATTTGCAACATTCAAACAAGCTACACTCAAAGGCATTTGACCCCACAGCCCACCTAAACATCGCAAATCCTGAATATCCCTGTTATTGTGGATAATCCCACCAGCACATAAAAACAACATAGCCTTAAATAAAGCATGAGTATATAAATGAAATAATGCTAAATACGGTGCCCCTAGCCCAAGGCTAGCCATCATAACCCCTAACTGACTCAAAGTTGACAGGGCAATAACCTTTTTTAAATCAAATTCATAATTGGCACCAATCCCAGCCATCAACATAGTTAAAACAGAAACAAAAAGCAAGCTAGAACTAAACCCATGAAAAGAACTAACAAATGGAAAAAACCGAATAAACAAAAACACCCCAGCAGTCACCAGAGTAGAAGAATGCACCAGCGCAGAAACCGGAGTTGGGGCAGCCATAGCAGCAGGCAATCACCTAGAAAACGGAACCTGAGCTCTCTTAGTCATCCCAGCCACCAAAATACAAAAAATCACAACAACAGACAAGTCTGTTTCCCACATAAATAACACATTCCAATGACCTTGAAGAACACAGAACCCAATAGCCAAAAGTAAAGTTACATCCCCAATCCGATTCACCAAAGCAGTGAGCATCCCTGCAGACAAAGATTTCCTACTTTGATAATAAATCACCAAAGCAAAAGATACAACCCCCAGCCCATCTCAACCAATCAATAAAGAAACCAAACTAGGAATAAATACCAAAAAATTCATAGACAAAACAAACATTATAACCAACCAAATAAAACGACTTAAAAAATAATCAGCAGCCATATAGTAAGAAGAGAAAATTAAAACACAAGCAGAAATAAAACAAACCACATTTCTAAATCTCAACCCAATAGGGTCCAGTAATACCAGTAACCTGATATTAGTCCTACTTACAGATAAAATTTCCCATTCCATTAAAATACACTTCCCCCTTAACACAAAATAACACGTAAACGGAAAAAGAAAAGCAGAATATATGTATAGAAAGATAGCACCAACTAAAGACCTCTTTAGCTTAGAAAACCCATAAAAAAGACCCATTATCAAGTGGGGGCACTCCCCCATCACCAGGACCACAACCCAGAATTTTACTTAAACTAACTTGATCTCAACATAACCAATTCAGCCAAATCCCCCCATAACTATACACTAAATAACCCAAAAACAAACAAGATCAGACTTCAAAATCAACCCATTAATAGGAAAATAATGCAAAAAGGCCACCAACGAAGACGAACTATTTATCCCACCATACGGAAAACCAAATTTAGGAAATCCGCCATGTTGAGTCCTTGTATACAAAAATAGCCTATACACAGCCGCCAAAAAACTCATCAACCCCAACGGAATAAAAAGCCACAAAGATTTAAACAACACAGAAGGAAATACCATAATCTCCCTAAGAAGGTTAATAGATGGCGGCCCGGCCATATTTGCCACACAAAACAAAAACCACCACATAGATATATACGGAGAAATCATCAACATCCCCTTACTCATTACCAACCTACGGGTACCAGTTTTCTCATAGTTGTAGTTAGCCAGTGCAAACATCCCAGAAGAACACAATCCATGAGCAAGCATCATCCCAAGAGCTGCCTGTCAACCCCAAGAAGAATTGGACAAACAACCCCCTAACATAAGCCTCATATGACCAACAGACGAATACGCAATCAAGGACTTCAAGTCTACCTGGCGAAAACAAATAAGCCCAGTTACAACACCGCCCCATAACCCTAAACAAAGCACAACATCACTAAAAACACTATACCTAGACAAACAAAAATAACTATACACACGAATCATCCCATAGCCCCCCAGCTTCAGTAATACCCCAGCCAAAATCATTGAACCAGCTACAGGAGCCTCAACATGGGCCTTAGGTAATCATAAATGTAAAGAAAACATTGGTAACTTCACCAAAAAAGCCCCAAACCCTAAGCAAAACACAACCTCAGACCCAACCAAGCTCCTTCAACCAACAAATCCGCTTCTCACATATTCACATAAAAAATTCTTTAACAAGAACCTAGAAGTTCCGCATAACTCAAACTTATATAAAATCAAAACTAACAAAGGCAACGAAGCAGTAATTGTATACAACATTATATACATACCAGCTTGAAGCCGCTCGGGCTGATATCCTCACCCTAAAATTAAAATAAAAGTAGGAATTAAAGATGCCTCGAAAAAAATATAAAATCAAACAATATCCACACAAAAGAAACTAACCATCAAAATAAAATTTAATGCACAAACACACCCCCTAAATAAAGAAAACTTGTTTAAACCAGACTTAACACTCCCTTGACTGGCAATCAACATCAACAAAGAAATCCACCAAGATAAAACAACCAAAGAAGACCTTAAGCCATCCCTCATCAAAAACCCCCTAAAACCGGATCCACCTAATGTCCTAGAGTAAACAAAAATCAACCTCATGAACCCACCAAAGCAAAGACCCCATAAACGATAATACCATGAAACATTTCCCGTAAAACTACCTAGGATCAAAGCAGCACCAGTAGCCAAAAGCCCTAACATTTATAACCATTAAATCTACCTACGTAATCATTACCGTGCGTCCGAATCAGAGAAACAAGAACGGCTAGCCCTAAACTAGCCTCACAGGCCCTTAAAGTAATTAAAATTAAACATAATTGCCCCTCAAAATTAAAACCACTTCCGACCCTCACAATTATCAAAAATAAACTCAACATCATTAACTCCAAAGACAATAAAACCCCCAAAAGATGCTTATACTGTAAACTAAGCACAATCACTGAAAAACCAACCCCGAAAACAGCCACAATAAACAAATAAGAAACACTTCTCATATCTTCCGACCAACCACCCTAAAAGTAGTAAAAGCCGAATAAAGGCATCGGTCTTGTAAGCCGAAGGTTGAAGGCATTACTCCTTCTTACTACTCCCACTATACTCCCCTCTTCTCTATTAAGCTACTAAGTGATTCGAACACTTCTGTTTCATTTTCAAGACAAAACCTGCCCCAGGCCAGCAGCTAAAGCTTCACAACTAATATTCAAGAATATTGTCTCATAGCATCTGCAATATTGGTCTAATTAAATAATATACGAAATAAAGAACAGTAAACACACGCCCAATCCCTTCAAACGGCGGCTCCACAGGGCACGCACCAATTCAAGTCAAAATAAACAGAATCCCAACAAAACATCAAAACAAAATCTGATTAAGTGGGTAAAAACAAAAAGATCGCGACTTCCCAGAGTGGAATAGGGGCACCACAAATAAAATTACTACAGACATGGCTAGCGCAACTACCCCACCAAGCTTATTAGGAATAGACCGAAGAATGGCATAAGCAAAAAGAAAGTACCACTCAGGCTGAATGTGCACTGGTGTCACTAACGGATTAGCAGGAATAAAATTTTCCGGGTCCCCTAAAAGGAATGGATCGAAAAATACTAGCAACATTAGGAAAAACAATAGTACCAAAAACCCAACAAGATCTTTAACAGTATGGTAAAAATGAAATGGCACCTTATCCCCGTCACTATTTACACCCAAAGGATTATTAGCCCCCACTTCATGGAGAAATAGGAGATGTAAAACTCTCATACCGGCAATAGCAAATGGAAGTAAAAAATGCAAACTAAAAAATCGAACCAAAGTTGCGTTATCTACCGCAAATCCCCCTCACATCCATTGCACCAATTCCCCACCAATGTACGGAATTGCAGAAAAGAGGTTAGTAATAACGGTAGCCCCCCAAAAAGACATTTGTCCCCAAGGAAGTACATACCCTAAAAATGCAGTTGCCATAGTTATTAACAGTAAAACCACCCCAACATTTCACGCATGAATATTTAAATGGGACCCATAATACATCCCACGACCAATATGAATATAAATACAAATAAAAAATCAAGATCCCCCATTAGCGTGAATCGCCCGCAAAAGCCACCCATAATTAACGTCACGAGAAATGTGAACTACAGACGAAAAAGCTAACTCAACATGGGCACTATAATGTATTGACAAGAACAACCCAGTAATGATTTGTACAATAAGACATAACCCCAAAAGAGAACCGAAGTTTCACCAAACAGATAGATTTACAGGAGCAGGAAGATCAACTAAAGCACCACTTACAATTTTCAAAACAGGATGCACTTTACGAATTGGCTTATGCATAATTTCCTATCTCAAATCAACACTACTACTCCAATCCTACTTCAGCTCAGAATGAAACCGCAACGGCCCCTGCTGATAGTAGCACACTTTTACTACAGCTAACAGATTAATTAATAAAACAACCCCAAGCACAACCATTACAGACACACCCCTAGACCTTACCAAACCGGACCCGGACGAGAACAGAAATTTCCTAATTCTATACTCCCCTAATCAAGAAATAAACTTATAGTCCTGAACATATAACAACAAATATAATCCAGCTGAAAGGCCCATCCCACAAAAAAACCCAAAAAAAACCCAAAACCCTAAAAAAATGCTATTAGGCACAAGCGCAGCAACATAGGCAAACATTACCAAAAGGCCACCAACATAAACCAAAAAAAGAATATACCCATATCAAGAAGACACGCACAGCCCAACCATTACACAAGAAAATAATCTAAATAATAGTACAGCCACACCAAGCGCCAAAGGTTGCCCTAAAACGGGCATCACTACCAACAAAGAAAAACAGATACTGAAAACAGAAAGAACCGCCATTCAAAGGATGGGGACTCACCCCAATCGCTAACTTCCAATGCTAGTATTTTAATTAAACTATCCCTCGACTAACCCAATACGTAACTAAACTAAAACCATAACAAATGCAAACCCCACTACCATCACCAAAGCCCCTAAGGCTAATGGCAAAAACCTCTTCCATGTTAACCCCATTAACAGGTCATAACGGAACCGAGGCAAAGTCGCACGAACTCAGATAAAAACAAAAGCCAAAAATAAAGTTTTAATCATTATGATTAGGTCTAACCTTAAAGCCCCGATACTCCCCGCACCAAAAAATAAAACTACACTAAACAACCTCATCACCAAGATATTAGCATACTCAGCCATAAAAATTAACGCAAACCCCCCAGCACTGTACTCAACATTAAACCCAGAAACCAGCTCCGACTCCCCCTCTGCAAAATCAAAAGGTGCACGATTAGTCTCAGCAATACAAGACACAAACCAAACTAATGAAATGGGGACAAATAAAAACCCAAGCCATACCAGCCCATGAGATTGCTTAATATCAATAAAGTTAAACCTCGGACAAATGAACAACACAAACAACAAAATCAAAACCAAACTAACCTCATATGAAATGGTCTGTGCCACAGCCCGAATAGCCCCTAGCAGAGCATACTTAGAGTTAGAAGCCCAACCAGCAAGTAGTGTCCTATAAACATTTATACTAGAAACACACAAGAAGAACAAAATCCCCCAACTAAAATGCTCTGCTAATCTATCAGAAGGGTATAGCTGCCAAAGCAACAGAGCTAGCACCAACCCTATAACAGGAGCAACAAAATACGCAAATTGATTTGCGAGAGTGGGCTTCACCAACTCTTTCGTGAAAAGTTTTGCGGCGTCACTCAACGGCTGCGGCAGTCCTATTAAACCAACTTTATTTGGCCCCTTACGAATCTGAAAATACCCGAGCCCTTTACGCTCTAAAAGGGTAAAAAACGCAACCCCCAGTAAAACACAAATATATCTAACTAAACCACATACTACAGAACCTAGCATATATTAAGAAGAGAAATTTAATCTCCATATTTAGGGCTTAAACCTAACGCACTAATCTGCCACCTTAACATAACCTAAATCTCATTTTATTAATTTAAAAGTGTTTATAGCCAATATTTTAATTAGCAGCACTACAGTTAATTAATTAAATGTTATACTATCAAGTAAAGGGATTTCACCTTTTTCTACTGAGCCTAAATCAGTCACATAAATCTGCCAACTTAACAACATCCATTCTCAATAAATCTCATACCAAATTTAGATATAATCAATTTTTACAAACTTTAACATTTGTCTTAAAGCGGTCCTTTCGTACTAGCCAAAGAAACACAAATAACTGAAGATAGAAACCAACCTGGCTTACGCCGGTCTGAACTCAGATCATGTAAGGTTTTAATGGTCGAACAGACCAACCAACGAAAGCTGCTACACCCTCAGGACACCTTAATCCAACATCGAGGTCGCAAACCCTTCTTTCAATGTGAACTCTCCAGAAAGATTACGCTGTTATCCCTGTGGTAACTTTTTCCGATAATCAGCAATGCTGGATCACTTGTTAGTAAACCAAATTTCTACAAATTAACAGAGAAGCTTTCCATGTTCCCTAGTCACCCCAACTAAAGATGTAAGAATAAACTTAAAATCCTCTATTCTAATAAAAATAAACCTTTTATTCCACACTAAAGCTCAACAGGGTCTTCTCGTCCCTCAGCTAAATCTAAGCCTTTTCACTTAGAAGTTAATTTTTAAATATTCCAGGAGAGACAGCTCAGCCCTCGTCAAACCATTCATACCAGCCTCCAATTAAAAGGCAAGTGATTGTGCTACCTTTGCACGGTCAGTGTACCGCGGCCGTTTAACCCGTAGGTCACCGGGCAGGTCCGACTCCTTATATAATCACAATCAAGGAGCGATGTTTTTGCTAAACAGGCGAGGCCGATCTTTGCCGAGTTCCTTTCCAAGATTTATATTAATCTTCCATACATTAACCAAATTTTATTGTCAATTTACCTCAACAAACAAAGACAAACTAAACTATAATAAATACTCATTTCCTCATTATCCCATAAGTAAACCTAGTTCTACTTATAAAATCGGTACCATAAATCAAATTTAAAAATCACGCATATAAATTTTCAGCCAAACAGTAGATATTTTAGAACAAACTTAAAAGATGGCCAACTCCAAGCCTACCAAACTACTATAACGCCACCAATCCAACTTTTTAATAATACGAAAAAGCTAATCCTTTCTCGCACAAACCTCAATTACAATACTCCATGCCTTAGAGTACTAACACGGTACACTTAATTAGACAAGAACCCAAAGATTGAGACAGCACTCTAATGCCTTTCCCGACCAACCAGCTATCAAAAAACGCGAAAAGAATATCACTCCTATTTTTAAGTCTTAGCACATCTTTACAACGATGACGCAAGCCAAAAAATAGCTCGTTTTTTTTCGGGCCAATTTTATTCAAAAAACCTCTTAAAGAACCATGATGCAAAAGGTACGGGATTACATCCCTACTAAAAAAAAGCTTAAAAACTCAAATCAATTTCCCTCACGGTACTTCTAAACTCTAGCTTGAAATAATAAAACTTTCTATCTACATTACTAATACATACAAAAAATTTGCCAATCCCTTAACAACACCATAACAAATAGACCCAAACGGCCCTTACATTTTACTAGCATAAACTAGTCTTTAAACAAGCAATCAATTAACTATCAGGGCAAGCCCTACCGAGCTATATTTTCAGTGTAAGCGAAATGTAATAATTATACTATACCCCACCAAACTACTAATTATATTCCAGGGACACCTTCCGGTACCCCTACTATGTTACGACTTATCTCATCTTTCGACGAGAGCGACGGGCGATTTGTACACATCTCAAAACCTAGTTCACTATGACTTCCTAATTCATCATTACATCCAAGTCCGCCTTCAAACTTCGCGTTACAGCGAAAAATCCGTATAATAAATAAATTATTGTAACCCATCATCACCTTATCATAAGCTGCACCTTGATCTGACATCCTGAAAGATTATTAATTACGGAGCTGAAAACGGCTACCACAATACATTAACAAGAAGCTCAACCACCGCATCCTAACAAGCAATTATAGTCGCACCTCACAATTCAACCTTTCTTTCCGACCACTTCAAAATCCCTCAAGGGTGATCCGTCGGCGACGGTATACAAGCTGACACATTTTTCTAAAAATTTTCAAAATAAGGTAAGATAAAACGTGGATCATCGTTTATGAGACAGGTTCCCCTGGGAGGATATGAAACACCGCCAAGTTTTTTGAGTTTTAAGCCTAGCCTAATTCAGCGCTCGTAGTACCCCAGCAGATATAAAAACCAAAGTTTACACTCCGAATAACGGGATACCAAATCCCGGTCTTAAATTGGAGTCTCAGGGCGTCAGACAGAAGGAAATACCAGATAAAAACACGACTCTTAGGATTGCACCCCTCAAGCCATCTTAAATTTCCCATTAAACAAATCTATTTAATTTTTCCTCCTAACCCTACTTTATGCTGCACAAATCTTAACTCGGCCTGTTTGTCTAACCGCAGTTGCTGGCACAAACTTTACCAGGCCTAGATAGCAACTCACTGAATCAAACTAAAGTTTATTGTTCAATCTCCAACACTGGTGTATAGTGAATAAAAATAAGCGTCATATTTAAACAATTATGCCTAAGAACCTAAAATAAAACAAAATATTAAAATTTGCCTTAACTTAAATCCCACTTACTCACCGGGCCCCATAAAGTACCATGTGTTTTTCTGTAGCTAAAGCCAAGACACAGGACCAAAACCAAATCCATATCTCTTAAGTATCATAGCAGAGGATATACAATTATACCATTTTCGGGGCATGAGCCCAACAGCTTAAATTTAGCTGACTCTACCGTTTTATGAGAGGAGAACACTCTCCGTAAAAAGAGCTACAATCTTCTGCTTAATTACTCAGCCATCTCACACTTAACCTAAGTTTTGGAGCCATTTCATTGCACACTTTCAAATTTGCAATTTGACGTTGTAATTTCAACCACAAAACCTCACAGAACCTGAAAGCAATTCATACTTACAACTAGAACTTTGAAGGCTCTTGATTTAATCTTAACCTAAGGCTCTAGGCCACAACCTGCGGGGAAAAGAGTTATAACTTTCACCTTAAGGACCAAAACCTGACGTACTACACATACTGCCCCACACATACTTATTTTAAAACATCACTTAAACCCGCTACTTGGAAGGCAGCCGTACTTCTTATACTAAATAAGTTCAAAATTCCCGGTATCTAACGATACACTTCTAGGACGAAAACCTAACGTGCTACCCTACACCACAGGAACAAACATTTACATTAACTTAACTGTTTAACACACCGGCAGGACAAGAACTACAACTCCGTTATCAAATCTGACCCCTAACCCACAACCCCACACACCTACCAACTCCACACCTAAGTCTTCCACATACACCGCACACAAACATCACACATTCACCACACACATACACCACACACACACACACAAACATCCAACATACATCACATGTACAACCACACACATACAAACACACATACACCACACAAACATCACACATACACCACACACAAACATCACACATACACCACACACAAACATCACACATACACTTTTTTCGGGCAATTTAACCATTTAACGGGGCTGACCATGAAAACCGCAATATTTTTAACCGCCAAATTCCCCCCCTATTTTTTACACCAAATTTAACTTAAAAAATCTCACTTGAATTAAATTACAAGAAACTCGTAAAATTAAATTTACCTGTTTTTACCTGTTTTTTACCTGTTTTTAGGCCACTAAAAATCAAAAGCATTTTTCTTTACTCATTTCACTGTACCGATTACTAAAACACAAAGAAATTTTACAAATACTGTTAGACAGTGTTATTAAATTTTATGGGACTAATTAAACAGTTTTTTACCATAAAAGTGACTACAGAAATGACCCGAAGACCTTTTCATCTTGTAGAGTTTAGCCCGTGGCCTTTAACCGGATCTGTCGGCGCCTTATTTTTGACAGCCGGAACAGCCGGGTGACTCCACGGACACCCAACAATAATCCCCCTCTTAGGAACAGTACTAATTATTTTGACAATAATCCAGTGATGGCGTGACGTTATCCGAGAGGGCACATTCCAAGGATTCCACACAACTAACGTAGCCTCAGGGCTACGATGGGGTATAATTCTATTTATTGTTTCCGAAGTCTGCTTCTTCTTTGCCTTCTTCTGAGCCTATTTCCACAGAAGGTTAGCCCCGACACCAGAGCTAGGTTCTGCTTGACCGCCAACGGGAGTTTCCCCTTTAAACCCTTTCCAGGTTCCCCTCCTTAACACTGCTGTTCTTCTAGCATCTGGGGTCACAGTTACCTGAGCCCATCACAGAATCCTAGAAGGCAATAAAAGAGAAAGATTCCAGAGACTACTCTTAACCGTTATTCTCGGAGTCTACTTCACATTCCTTCAGGCCGGAGAATACATTGAAGCTCCTTTCACTATCGCAGATGGCGTCTACGGATCCTCATTCTATGTCGCAACCGGATTCCACGGTCTTCACGTCCTGATTGGTACAACATTTCTTCTAGTCTGCCTAATCCGCCTATCTATAAACCACTTCTCCACAAGCCACCACTTCGGGTTCGAAGCAGCTGCGTGATATTGGCACTTTGTAGACGTAGTGTGGTTATTCCTATACCTATCAATCTACTGATGAGGCTCCTAAAATACACATAACCAGCTAATTTTTCTCTCCTTGAAGTGTTAGTTTCAACCATAAAACATCTGTCTGTCAATCAGAAAATTCGGGCTTATTCCCCGAACAGTTCTTTTGGGTGGCTGATAATAGCATTAGACTTTTAATCTAACTCATGATAGACACCTAACCCTATCCCCGGCACTATACTTTAAAATAAAAGACTTGACTTGCAATTAAGCATTGAAATAAATTTATTTCTAGCGCCATAGAGAGAAGCGAATACGCAATCGGTTTCGGCCCGAAGACTGGGAGTACCCGTACTCCCCTCTCTAACACCCAAGGTAATGTGCCGGACAAAACGGAATGCGTTGATGATGCATAACATGAGATGCTTCTATTCTCCATTACCTAAATGACAGCAATCTTCACATTGTCCTCATTAGCCGTAATCATCTCATCAATTCTAATATTAGTAGCCTGAATTCTAGCCAAACGATCACAAGTAGACCGAGAAAAGAGATCCCCATTCGAGTGCGGGTTTGACCCAATGAGCTCCGCACGACTCCCCTTCTCCCTACGATTTTTTCTCCTAGCAGTTATTTTTTTAATTTTTGATGTAGAGATTGTTCTTCTATTTCCCGCCATCACAAAGATAATAACTGCCACAGACCTAATCTCATCTGCAGGAGTGCTCTGCTTCCTCCTCATCCTAATCCTCGGACTCTTCCATGAATGAAATGAAGGCTCTCTAAATTGAATAGAGTAAGGCCCAAAGAACATAAGTAGAAGCTTAACCAAAGCACCTGACTGTTAATTAGGAGACTGTAAATCTTAAACTTTACCTACTTAGGCCGGGAGAAACCAGGGGTAAAACAGGGCTGCTAACTTTGTTTTGGGTGGTTCGGCCCATCCTTCTCCCTAAAATGCTATCAATAATGCCGTTCGGATTCTTATTTTCTTTCATTACCTTCCTTGGCTCCCTTCTCTCCCTGTCATCCGTCCATTGACTGAGAATCTGGATAGGACTAGAAATTAATATAATGGGATTTATCCCCCTACTAATCTACCGGGGACTAACGATAGAAACCGAATCTAGAATCAAATATTTTATCATACAAGCATTAGGATCAAGAATATTAATATTTGGTAGCCTCCTCTCGTTTAATATGTCTCTCTCATGGGAAGTTTACCAACAAAACACAAGCGTCCTCGGACTAACCCTAATTATCCTCAGCCTATTCCTAAAACTTGGTGCATTCCCATTCCACTTTTGGCTCCCAGAAGTAATAATAAATATTTCCTGATTAAACTGCCTCATTCTCACCACCTGACAGAAATTAGCTCCAGTATTCCTGCTAACTGCCATAACACAAAGATGAAATTACCCATCCACCATCTCTACGCTATTCATTATAGCAGGAATATCGAGCCTTATCGGCGGACTAGGTGGGATCAACCAAACCCAAATTCGGACACTCCTTGCTTACTCGTCAATTGGCCACGTAGGCTGGATAGCGTTTTGTGCACTAACAAGAGAAAGGGCATTAAAAATCTACTTTCTTATCTATGCCCTAATCTCAATCTGTCTCTTTGCAAACCTTTGAATTTCTGATACAAAATCCTTTCGCCATATTGGCGCATTAAAAAGCGAAAATCCTAAAATAAACCAACTAACTTTAATTTTTATTCTTCTATCTCTCGGCGGAATACCCCCTCTCCTCGGGTTTGCCGCAAAATGAACAGCTATCTCTTTCTCTTGCGCCATCTCCTCCCCAGCACTAATTTTCCCATTACTTCTAGGAAGCTTAATAAGCTTATTTTACTACTTAACCCTGCTATTTAGAATAACATTTTCTTCTAGCATAACACTTATCTCTACTAACTTCCTAAATCAACCTAATCCCGCCAATCCCCCACTATCCGTAAACACACTATTAACCCCGACAATTTTCATTATTAATTTTGCCGGAGCTTTTTTAGTCCTGGCCACAATCTCCCTATCTACAGATTTCCTGTAATTAAATTAACCTAAATACT